TTATATCTTAAAATACTAATTTTAACTTAAAGAATCAAAATCTCTTGTGCAACTCACACTAAAATATAAAGTGCCTGACTAAAGGAGTATTCTGATAGGATAAATCAAGTAAATTAAATTACCTTTATAACTATAAAAAATAAGCTAACTCTAAGCTAATGAACTCATACTTCATCTATAGAAATCAACTTTCTTTTTTTAAATTTTTATCAATATTAATAAAATTATCTTTCTAAACATGCTATTTATAAGCACCATATTAGTTATTTCTTCCAACTCATGACTCTCGAGATGAATAGGTCTAGAAATTAATCTACTTGCATTTATTCCTCTAATATTTCAAAAAAATAATACTCTTAACTCAGAGTTCTGTATAAAATACTTTATTATCCAAGCTCTATCTTCATCTAATCTCTTCTTAATGATTATAATTAATTTCTCTAATCAGTGATCTCATTCAGCTGCCTCAGTCATTACTGTAAGACTAAACTTAACTTTACTTTTAAAACTGGGTAGATCCCCCTTCCATCTTTGATTCATTCAAATCATTGAAGGAATCTCATGAATAAATGTTTTCCTATTTTTAACATGACAAAAAATTGCCCCATTTATCCTAATTATATTCATAATGAATAATAAGCTCTTCTCTCTGATAGCTATTATTAACTCTTTAACAGGAGCTATTCAGGGATTCAACCAAACCTACTTACGAAAAATTATTTCATTCTCATCAATCTATAACATAGGATGAATAATAAGCACAATCCTAATCAGTGAGAACCTCTGAATTTTTTATTTCCTAATTTATATAATCCTTACAGGAACCTTAATTTGAACCTTTAACTTAATTAACAGAAATTTTATTAGACAAATTTTCCTTCACAACACCAATAAATTTATTATACTTATGCTACTCCTGAACCTCCTATCCATAGGTGGCTTACCGCCCTTACTAGGTTTTGTCCCTAAGTGAGTAGCTTTAAATTCCCTAATTACAGTAAGAAGATGAATACCATTAATTTTAATTATAACATCGTTGATTAATTTATTCTATTATATTCGCCTCATATACCCTCACCTCATATTAAATAAATTTGAAATTAAATGATTTAATCCACCAAAAAACACTTTCAACAAAAAATCCAATTTATTTTATATATCACTTATTTCTCTTCTGGGGATCCCACTAATCTCCCTAACTAATTGAATATAAAACTAAGATTTTAAGCTAAAAAAACTATTAATTTTCAAAATTAAATATAAAGACCCATCTTCTTTAAATCTTAAAAATTATTTTATCCTTAAATTTGCAATTTAAAATTTTATATTAAACTATAAGATTTTGGCAAATAAATAACTCAATATTTATTAATAAATTTACAATTTACTGCCTATCATCAGCCAATTTACCACAAATGAAAAAATGACTATTTTCTACTAACCACAAAGATATTGGAACACTATATTTTATCTTAGGAATCTGATCCGGTTTAATCGGATCCTCATTAAGATTAATTATTCGAACAGAACTAAGAAGACCAGGAGTCTTCATTGGAAATGATCAAATTTATAATGTTATTGTAACCGCTCACGCTTTTATTATAATTTTCTTCATAGTAATACCCATTATAATTGGTGGATTTGGAAATTGATTAGTACCTCTAATATTAGGGTCCCCTGATATAGCTTTCCCTCGTATAAATAATATAAGATTCTGATTCCTCCCCCCTTCCCTATTTCTTTTAATCTCAGGAAGACTGGTGAATTCAGGAGCAGGAACAGGATGAACAGTCTACCCCCCTCTATCATCTAATCTATCTCACTTAGGCTCATCTGTAGATCTTTCTATTTTTTCCCTCCATCTAGCCGGTATTTCATCCATCCTAGGAGCCATTAACTTCATTACTACAATTCTAAACATAAAATTTTTTGGTATAAAAATAGACATAATCCCCCTATTTGTATGATCAGTATTAATTACAGCAGTATTACTACTTCTCTCTCTACCTGTTCTAGCAGGTGCTATCACCATACTTCTAACAGATCGCAATTTAAATACATCCTTTTTTGATCCGGCTGGGGGGGGAGACCCAATTTTATACCAACATCTATTTTGATTTTTTGGACACCCTGAAGTATATATTTTAATTCTGCCTGGGTTTGGAATCATCTCCCACATTAGATCTCACGAAAGAAGAAAAAAGGAATCTTTCGGAAGCCTTAGAATAATCTACGCTATACTATCAATTGGACTACTAGGATTTGTTGTATGAGGTCACCACATATTTACTGTAGGAATAGATGTAGACACACGAGCTTATTACACTTCTATCACAATAATTATTGCTATTCCAACTGGAATTAAAATTTTTAGATGATTGGCCAATTTAAACGGAGCAGAAATTAAATTTAATCCCGCCCTAAATTGAACCCTAGGATTTATCTTTCTTTTTACTGTAGGAGGCCTTACAGGAATTGTTCTGTCAAACTCATCAATTGACGTAATCCTACATGACACTTATTACGTAGTTGCTCACTTTCACTATGTTCTATCCATAGGAGCAGTTTTTGCTATTATAGCAGGCTTTATTCACTGATATCCCCTATTTACTGGACTAACGCTAAACAACTTCCTTCTTCAAATTCAATTTTTCTCAATATTTATTGGAGTAAATTTAACATTTTTCCCCCAACATTTTCTAGGCCTAGCAGGAATACCTCGACGATACTCAGACTACCCTGATTCCTTCTTATCATGAAACTTAATTTCATCTATAGGATCAATTATATCAATCCTTAGAATTATAATTCTAATCTTTACTATCTGAGAAAGACTGATCAATAAAAAATTCATAGTATACTCCCTCTCTAATTACTCCTCCATCGAATGAATTCAAAAAACCCCTCCCATGGAACATTCTTTTAGTGAAATTCCCATACTAACTAAGTAATCCACTGTGACAGAATTAAATGTGATGAATTTAAGCTTCATTTATAAAGTCTACCTTTCCCTGGAAAATGCCCACCTGATCAAACTTAAATCTTCAAAATAGAAATTCCCCTCTTATAGAACAACTGATTTTTTTTCACGATAATACTATATTAATTGTCTCAATAATCACAACCTTTGTTCTATTTATAATATTATCTTTAATTTACAATAAAACACTAAGATCCAACATTATTGAAAACCAAAGAATCGAACTTCTTTGAACTATTATCCCCAGATTTTTTCTTATTGCCATCGCCCTCCCATCACTACACCTCCTCTATTTAATAGATGAAACCAACAAACCTCTCCTGACCTTAAAAATTATCGGCCACCAGTGATATTGATCATATGAGTACTCTGACTTCAAAAATATTGAATTTGATTCTTATATAACGCCCCTAACTGACAGTAAGTCATTTCGCCTATTAGACGTTGATAACCGAATTATTCTACCCTATAACACTCAAATTCGATCCTTAATGACTTCATCTGATACAATTCACGCTTGAACAATTCCTTCATTGGGAATTAAAAATGATGCCATCCCAGGACGTCTTAACCAAGCAAACTTCTCAATCAACCATAGAGGAATTTCATTTGGTCAATGCTCAGAAATTTGTGGTACTAACCATAGATTTATACCTATTGTAGTCGAAACTGTACACTTTAAAACCTTTTTAAAATGAATTAATCTATTCTACATCAGATATCTTAAGTAAGAGTTGATCTCTTAAATCAATAAATAATAAATTAACATCTATTTCTGATGAAAAGATTTAGTTAAACCAAATAACATTATTTTGTCAAAATAAAATTATTAACCTCTAATAATCTTTAAATTCCTCAAATAATACCCTTAAATTGACTAATTCTCTTTATGATATTCTTCTTAATTTTCTCAGTAATTTTAAATATTCTATTTTACTCCCTAACTAACTTAACCCCCCAATCAACTAACTCCAACCTACTTATTAAAAGAAATCTACCTCTAAACTGATCATGATAAATAACTTATTTTCCATTTTCGACCCATCTTCTATATTATTCAACTTACATCTAAATTGATTAAGATCATCTCTAATTATTTTATTTTTACCCCTCACTATATGATTCACACATAATCGATCATCTATTATATTTTCTTTAATTATAAACTCAGTAAAATCTGAAATCAATAACCTTCTCAAATCTTATAGCTTTAAGGGAGTAACACTCATTTTTATCGCCCTATTTATAATAATTCTGTTTAACAATCTCTTAGGCCTTTTCCCCTATATTTTCACTTCTACAAGACACCTAACCTTTAACCTAACTTTCTCCTTGCCCATCTGATTAGCAATTATATTATATGGATGAATTAACAAAACTCAACACATATTTTCACATTTAATCCCACAAGGAACCCCCGCCCTACTAATACCTTTTATAGTATTAATCGAAACAATTAGAAACATCATTCGTCCTCTAACCCTCTCAATTCGACTAACCGCTAATATAATTGCAGGACACCTACTCATTACCTTGCTCAGATCAAGAGCTCCTTCAGCTTCCCTAATTGTGTTATCACTTATTATCGTATCTGAAATTGCTCTTCTAGTCCTGGAATTTTCCGTTGCCATCATTCAATCCTATGTATTTACTATTTTAGGAACTTTATATACTTCAGAAGTATAATCTCCTTAACTAATGACCCATAACCACCCCTACCATTTAGTAAATTTTAGACCTTGACCTCTCACAGGCTCCCTTGGAACATGTTTTATAATAATTGGCTTGTCTAGTTGATTTACTAGATTCAATTTTAATATCCTCATCCAACTAGGACTATCAATTATTGCTCTAACTATATACCAATGATGACGCGACATCACCCGTGAAAGAACTTTTCAAGGCCTTCACTCTCTAAAAGTAAACTTAAACATACGATGAGGAATAATTTTATTTATCGTTTCCGAAGTTCTGTTCTTCTTCTCATTTTTTTGATCCTTTTTTCATAGAAGTCTATCCCCTAATGTTGAATTAGGATGTCATTGACCCCCCAACAACATCATTAGATTTAATCCCTTCCACATTCCTTTATTAAACACTCTGATCTTACTAATATCAGGAATCTCTGTCACCTGAGCTCACCACAGCATCATTGAAAACAAAAAATTCTCATCATTCTGATCCCTTGCAACAACAATTTTTCTAGGAGTATACTTTACCTCTCTTCAAGCAATTGAATACTTAGAAGCTCCCTTTTCCATTGCAGACAGAATCTACGGAGCTTCTTTCTTTGTTGCCACAGGTTTTCACGGTTTACATGTCATTATTGGAACTCTATTCTTAATAATTAATCTAATCCGACTAAAAATATCCCATCTCTCTCAAACACATCACTTCGGATTTGAAGCAGCAGCCTGATACTGACATTTTGTCGATGTAGTGTGAATTTTCTTATATACATTTATATACTGATGAGCCAATTAAATTATTACCATAATATATAAGTATATTTGATTTCCAATCAAAAAGTTTAAATAAAATTTTAATTGTAATAATTCTCCCCATAAATTTAATTATTCTTATCATTATCACAGTCTGCCTATTAATAATCTCTGTATCATTAATAATCTCCAAAAAAAAAATCAATGACCGAATAAAACTATCTCCTTTTGAATGTGGATTTACTCCTAGATCCTCCCCTCGTCTACCATTCTCAATTCAATTCTTTATAATTTCAATTGTATTTTTAATTTTTGACATTGAAATCTCCATTATCTTACCTCTAATTACTTCATTTCAAGTTTGTAATAAACCAGCATGAATTTTAACTGTATCTATTTTCATAATTATCCTAATCTTAGGAATCCTATATGAATGACACCAAACCTTACTAAACTGAAACATGTAAGGATAATAATTTAAAAAAAATAAACAATTTGCACTTGTAAACTATCTAACCAGATTTATCTTTAATAAGAAATAAAATTTATATTTAGTTTCGACCTAACATCAGGATACGTCCCTTATTTTAATTAAAACCAAAAAGAGGTCTATCACCGTTAATGATATCAATGAATTCGTAATTCTAATTAAAGAAATAACTTACAATTAAACTTCTAATTTAACATCTAGTGATCTTATATCATTATTATTTCTGTTTATATAGTTTAACTAAAAACATTACATTTTCACTGTAAACATAAACAATTTAGTTTTATAAATATCTAAAGATATAAATATCTCCCTTATAGCTTCAATATAAAGCTCCTATATAAGCTATTTAAATAAATAATACTAACTACTAAAATATAAAAAAACAGCAAATAAACAAACATAAAAATCTTAACAGAATTTAAATTAATATTATAACTAATATTAGCTATCTTATCCAACTCCTTATAAATAAATTGGCCCCCACAAGCTTCCCATCAACCTTGATCCATAATTTTATTAAATTTAACTCTTAAATTCAAAATCATCAAATTTAAACCATAAACCGAGACTGACGGAATAAATCATATTAAAAAAACAAACTTCATTCACATAAGCACTACTAACCTATAACTACCCCTTAACTTTATTGATAAAACCACTATTCCTAATATAACTCCCCCTAATAATACAAATAAAACCAACATTTTAAATCCTAGTCTAAGAGTCATTACAAAAGGAATAGGTATAATCAGTCACCTTAAAGACGCCCCTAACAGAACTGATATCACCAACAATCCTCCCATACTCTTAACCATAATGTAATCATTATCGGCTAAACTAAATAAACTAAAAAAATTAAACTGCCCCCACAAGCTTAAAACAAGTAAACGTAGCGAATAACAGACAGTTAACCCCGTAGAGAAGAAAAAAAAAAAAAAAAAAACTTTATTAATATTAGAAACCAATATACTCTCCAGAATTAGATCCTTTGAGTAGAAGCCCGCTAAAAAAGGTATACCACATAAAGCTAAATTAGAAACATTTAAGTTAAAAGAAACTAAAGGCATAAACTTGCCCACGCCCCCTATAAACCGAATATCTTGGAAGTTCCTTATCCTGTGGATAATAAGACCAGCACACATAAATAGCAGAGCCTTAAATATTGCATGAGTAAGAAGATGGAAAAAAGCTAAAACTCTATAACCTATACTAAAAATTCCTATCATTAAACCCAATTGTCTGAGAGTAGAAAGAGCAATGATCTTTTTTAAATCAATTTCAAAATTAGCTCTAAGACCTGCCATAAATATAGTTAATCTAGCTGAAAAAAATAAAAACATAATCAACCCCTCAAATATGAAAAACTCCTTGAATCGAACAAGTAAGTAAACCCCAGCAGTCACTAGAGTGGAAGAATGAACTAAGGCAGACACAGGAGTAGGAGCAGCTATAGCTGCAGGTAATCAGGCCGAAAAAGGGACCTGCGCCCTCTTAGTTATAGCTGCCAATATAATAAAAATCATAATCACTATTCTAACAGACCTATCTAATATTAATATTAAATAAGATATAAAATTTCAACTACCCACATTTACTATTCAAGCAATACCCATTAGAATTATTACATCCCCAATTCGATTACTCAAGGCAGTTAATATTCCTGAATTAAATGATTTAGGATTTTGATAATAAATCACTAAACAGTAAGAAACTAGACCTAACCCATCTCACCCCAATAACAATGAAACTAAATTTAACCTAAAAATTAATAAAACTATTGACGCCACAAAAAGAAGAACCATATAAATAAATCGATCTAAAAACAAGTCCCTAAGTATATAGCTATCACTATAAAAAATTACTATAGAAGAAATAAAAGTTACTAAAAAAAAAAATATCAAAGACATTCAGTCTATATAAATAATTAATGGTAAAGCACATGAGTTTAAAGAAAATATCTCCCATTCAACCAAAACTACCATGTCTATTAAAACAAAATAAACTCTTAAAGCCAATCTTAAACATCTAGTAGAAAAAAGAAATACTAATCTAATGTAACAAACTGATATATATATAATCAATTTAAAATAGATTTAATCTATAAGCCTGACTCCACAAATCAACATTTTTCTTAAATTATTTAAATTAAATACATAAATTTAATAAATCTATTCCTATAAATAAAATATTCAACGGAAATCAATGAAGAAACAATAATAAATACTCACGTGAATTCACTAACATCAACCTAAACGATCTCTTTAAAATCTTACCATGTTGTCTAAACGAAAATAAAAACAACCTGTACCCGGCTCTAAAAAAAGAAATAAGTCTTAAGATAAAAATCAACCTCGAAGATCATCCAACTAAGCTAATCAAAAGACTAATCTCCCCCAATAAATTAATTGAAAGAGGAGAGGCTATATTAGATCTTACTATCAAAAATCATCATAAGGTTAACCCAGGCATTAAATTAATTAACCCCTTATTAAACATTAACCTTCGTCTGCCTAATCGCTCATAAACTAAATTGACTAAAACAAAAAGACCTGAAGAGCAAAGCCCATGACCAATTATCAAAATATAACTTCCTGAGATACCCCAAAAATTCAAAGTTATAATACCCCCTAAAACTAAAGACATATGAACTACAGAAGAACAAGCAATAAGCAATTTTATGTCAATCTGACGAAAACAAATTAAACTTACATACACGCCCCCTATAAGAGAAACAATTACCCAAACAAAGTTAAACTTAGATCTCACCCCAATCATAAATTTCATAACCCGAATTAACCCGTAACCCCCTAGCTTTAATATAACCCCCGCTAAAATTATAGACCCCGCAACTGGCGCCTCCACATGGGCCTTCGGAAGCCATAAATGAACAGCATACATAGGCATCTTAACCAAAAAAGCTATAATCATTATAACATATAAAATTCTTAAATCTAAACTCCCCACTATACTAAATATTATTCTTTTGCTAGAATCATAGATAAATATAATACCCAATAATATAGGTAAAGAAACAAACAGGGTATAAAAGATCATATAAATTCCTGCCTGAACCCGCTCAGGTTGATACCCCCATCCTACAATTAGTATTAACACAAAAATTATACTCCCCTCAAAAAAAATATAAAAATTAATGATTCTAGCAGATCTGAATGTTAAAAACAATATAATTAACATACATAAATTATTAAAAATCATCAATACTCCCGATATACTAAACCCATAAAAAATCTTTGACCTAGCCTTAAATATAAGTAATCTCACTCATCCTCTTAAAACAATAAGTCCAAATCTAATTACATCTACCCCCAACCCTATTCTCATACCCCTAAAAAGAAATAAATTAACAGAATTAAACATAAATATACCTACTATTAATGCTAATCTTCAATAAACCACTCATACGCCCAATCTAACTAAACCTAAAGAAAACACTAAATAAAATAAATACCCTAACATTTTAATGACCTAAAAACCTGAAAGTAATCTATCCCATAAGCTCGGATTATAACAACAAGAACAGACAACCCTAAAACCCCTTCACATACAACAAAAACCAAAAAAATTATCAATATAAATATTTGATTTCTTATTGCCATAATACCTATCACAAGTAAAATTATTAAAGCTAACATTATAAACTCCAACCTTAAAAGCATATTTAACATATGCTTACGATTAGAGACAAATATAATATTCCCTATAAAAAATACTATCATTAAAATCAACATAGTTATAACCATTTGTTCTTATAGTTTAATCTAAAACAACGATTTTGTAAATCGTTAATAAATACTAATTTTAAGAATTTTCAAGTAAATAGAATTAACCTATATCGATAATCTCCAAAATTATTATTTTAATAAACTACCACTTGTAAATTATAAAATCTTTGATATTAATCATCATTTTAACCTTATCCACATCAATAATCTCTGCCTATAATCCTCTTTCTATAGGATTTATAGTTATCCTTCAATGTTTACTTACATGTCTAGTTTTAAACTCAACCGTAAAAGTATATTGAATTTCCTACATTTTTTACTTAATTATACTCGGAGGATTGCTAATTTTATTTATATATATATGCTCAGCCTCATCAAACGAAGTTATTAAACCTAACTTAACCTCACTCCTCTCAACCCTTATATTTGTGCTCCTTACTCTCCTTATAGCCAAAATAATTTTCTCTAACTGATCTATTATGAAAGAAACCCTTCAATTTAAATCACTTGTTGAAAACTTAAACACTGATAATTCTACCATTATTTCCAAAATCTATAACAACTCATCAATAATAGTATCATGAATGTTAATCTCTTATTTATTAATCAGTCTAATCGTAGTAGCCACACTCACAAACTTCAATAAAAGACCCCTTCGATCCTCAAATTAATACAAATGACCATCTTAAAAAAAAATCCCATTATTAACATAATTAATAAGTCTCTTGTTATACTTCCCACTCCCTCTAATATTTCTTTCTGATGAAATTTTGGATCCCTCTTAGGCTTATGTTTAATAATCCAAATTATCTCAGGTCTACTAATTTCTATATTTTATTGCGCTAATATCGATCTCGCCTTTGAAAGAACAAACAACATCTACCGAAACGTAAATTTAGGATGACTATTCCGTGTAATCCACTCAAATGGAGCCTCCTTTTTTTTTGTATGTCTATACATCCATATCGGCCGCAATATTTATTATGAATCTTATTTATTTATTGAAACCTGAACTGTTGGAGTAGTAATTCTTTTTGTCACAATAGCCACTGCTTTTATAGGATATGTATTACCTTGAGGACAAATATCTTTTTGAGGCGCTACTGTTATCACTAACCTTATATCAGCTATCCCATTTGTAGGAACATCTTTAGTCCAATGAATTTGAGGGGGATTCGCTATCAATAATGTAACTCTAAATCGATTCTACTCCATTCATTTTATCCTTCCCTTCATTATCCTAGCTCTGGCAATAATCCACTTAATTTATCTTCACCAAAGAGGATCAAATAACCCTATTATAATCAAACTTAACCTAGATAAAATTCCTTTCCACCCCTACTTTACTTTAAAGGACTCCCTGGGTTTCCTCCTCTTAATAACTTGCTTAATTATTCTCTCCCTTCTCTACCCATTCTTACTAATAGACCCTGACAATTTTATTGCAGCCAATCCCTTAGTCACCCCTCCTCATATTCAACCTGAATGATACTTTCTCTTTGCTTACGCTATTCTCCGATCCATTCCTAATAAATTAGGAGGGGTAATTGCATTGGTTTTATCTATCCTAATTATTATAATCCTCCCATTTATTTATAATAAAAAAATCCAAGGTAGACCTTTCTTCTTTTTCAATAAAATTAGATTTTGAATTATATTTTCATCTATTATAATCCTAACTTGAATTGGAGCCAAGCCAGTGGAAGACCCCTTTATCTTAATCGGTCAATTTACCACTATTCTATACTTCTCCTACTTTGCTCTTATTTCATCAATCTCCCAACTATGAAACAAATTACTATCATAAGTAAACCCTCCCATTAATTAATGAGCTTGATAAAAGCATTAGTCTTGAAAACTAAGGAAAGATATAAAACATCTATTAATTTGTACTAAATTTATTCCATCTTAAAACCCTAATTAACCCAACCATTAATAAAAAAACATTTAATGACAAAGGTAAATAAATCTTTCAAGTTAAATACATAAGTTTATCATAACGGAACCGAGGTAGCATCCCTCGAACTAGAATTACTAAAAAAGCAACAACTACCACCTTCCCATAAAACCTAAAATAAATTAATCCCGCCCCTAAAAACATCAATCTAAAAACCATCCTTATTAACAAAATTATAGAATATTCTGCCATAAACATAAAAGCAAACTCCCCACTTCCATATTCAATATTAAACCCTGAAACTAATTCTCTTTCACCTTCAGAAAAATCAAATGGTGTCCGATTGGTCTCAGCTAATAAAGATCTAAAAAACCCCAAACCTACAGGAAGCAAAATTAAAATAAACCAAATTAACTCTTGGTATTCAACAAACTTAACTAAATTAAAGTCCATAATTAAAATTACTAAACATAAAAGAAAAAAAATTAATCTCACCTCATAAGAAATAGTTTGAGCAATAGATCGAATAGCCCCTAATATAGCATAATTTGAGTTAGAAGCCCAACCTGACATTATAACAATATAAACCCCCAGCCTTAAACAACAAATAAAAAATAAAAATCCCAAACCCATAAAATTTAATCCTACTAAATAAGGTAAAACTATCCAAATAAATAAAGAAATAAATAAACCTATTACAGGAGCAACCCAATAAATCAAATAATTAGACATTAAAGGAAAAAAAACCTCTTTTCTAAACAATTTAATAGCATCTCTAAAAGGCTGAAAAAGACCTATAACCCCCAGCTTGTTAGGTCCTTTACGAATCTGAACATACCCTAAAACCTTACGCTCTATTAATGTAAGAAAAGCTACTCCTAAAAGAACCCCCACTATAATCAAAATAGCCCCTACTAAATTTATAATAAAATCTTTTAACTCAATGTATTATTTATATAATTATTCCTATATTTAAATGATTCCTAAAATCATCACATAACTTCTGCCAAAATAATTTCTATTTCCACAATATAAATCATAAAAATTTAAAAACCCTTTAAAGTCAATCAATTATTGTAAGCCCTCAACTTAATAAACTTAATCCTTTCGTACTAAAACCTAAAATATCCTAAAGGATAGAAACCAACCTGGCTCACGCCGGTCTGAACTCAGATCATGTAAAATTTTAACAGTCGAACAGACTGAAAAATCAAGCTTTTGCGCCTAATCTTAAATTTAATCCAACATCGAGGTCGCAATCCAAAATTTCAATAAGAACTTAAAATTTTAATTACGCTGTTATCCCTAAGGTAACTTTATCTAATAATCTATAAAATCAGATCAAACTAATCTCAAATTCCAGTTCAACAATCTATAAAAGTTAATTAAATTTTATAATCACCCCAATTAAATTAATCTATTAATATATTTTTCTACTATTACTAAATTAATTAAGATCTATAGGGTCTTCTCGTCCTACTAAAATATCTTTGTTTTTTAACAAAAAAAATAAATTCAACTAATAAAATTGGAACAGCCTTTATCTTATCTAATCTTTCATTCCAGTCCTCAATTAAAAAACTACTGATTATGCTACCTTAGTACAGTCAAATTACTGCAGCCCTTTAAACTTATTCAGTGGGCAGATTGGACTTAAAATTAACTGTCAAGAAGCCATGTTTTTGTTAAACAGGTAAATATATAATACCTACAAATTTTTTATTAGTAAAAAATTGCCGAATTCATTAAATTTATTTTCCTTTATTTACTAAACTTCTATATACTAATATTAACATATTTACAATTTTAATTAAATTATAAAATTAACTCAAATAAATAATTAATTTATATAAATAATAAATAATAAACCTCTAAATAAATTTTTTATTATAAACTTTCATTATTGAAAAATTTAAATCCTACTTGCCTATTCTTATTAAATAATTTTCAATTTAAGTATTATACACTAAGCTTATCCCTAATATAATTACTAGATAAATCAACAAATTTAGCCCCAACTACTAAAATTCCAATAAATATCCTCCTAATTAAACTCTTTTCTCTGAAAACTAGATATTAATTAAATCGAAATAACTTTTCATCACCAAAAATTTATTTAAAATAGTAATTCCACACTAACTCCCATAAATTTTTCACTCTTTAACTTTCGAGATATTAATTCATCCATAATTTTAATTATTAAACTCTGATACACAAGATACATACAATTAATACTTCTTTGTTATAACTTTATATCTCACCTATTTAAAATTTTCACTCACATTACTCATACCCTATAAATTATCCTTATTAATATTTCCCTCATTACTACAATTTTATATTAGTATACTTAATCAAATTTAAATTAATATTATTTTAATTAACACTCTAAACTTATTACACCTTCTAACTACATTAATTTATTACTTTATCAGATTAAATTGATTCGCACAATTCTAATTTTATTGTAAATAAAATTCTTTATCTATCTATAATCTGTGTTCTAGAAACATTTTCCAATATATCTACTATGTTACGACTTATCTAAATTTACCATTAAGAGCGACGGGCAATATGTACACATTTTAAAACAATTAATCAAATAAGCTTATTCACTCAAATTACATTTAAATCCAATTTATTTACTTAATTTCATTTATTAAATATAAATACACCTTATTGTAACTCATCTTTAAGTCTTAATTATAATAACTGTATCTTGATCTGATATATTTTTATATCAAAAAATTTAATTATTTTACTTATCTAAAAATATAATTTTATAACGACGATATACAAGCCATCAAATCAAGTTATTTTAATCGTGGATTATCAATTAACAAACAAGTTCCTCTAAATTGATTAAAATACCGTCAAATCCTTTAATTTTTAAATTCTAATTTTACTAATTAAGATCACTGTATTAATTTAATAATAGGGTATCTAATCCTAGTTTATGTTTAACTTTAACTTATTCATCCCTTGTCATATATCTTAATTTATTTAAAAATTTCACTTCAAAAAAAAATCCTTAAACCAATCTAATAAAATTATATTTATCTTAATAATATTTAATTTTATCAAATGTTTAACCGCAATTGCTGGCACAATTTTAATTAATAATAATAATTTTAGCTAAATTAAATTTCTTTATTTATAATAAAATTAAATATTACCTAAGTATAATTTATAATATTTAAAAATTTAAATTCACATAATTTATATATACTTCAAAATCATAATAAATATAAAACCAGAAATAATTTAATAAAATAAATTTAAGTTTTTTTTTTTTTTTTTTATATATAAATGTTTAATTAATTATTAAATAAGTATATAATTACATTAAATTCGAATTCTTAATAAAAATTAAGAATTTATTATGAATTAAATATTTAAAGCTTCGTATATAAATTTAAATTTAAAGTGAATTTATTTGCTTTAATGAATATATTCAATTTTATTATTAATCTTTAAATTATTTATTTAACATTAATAATTTAATTAATAAGCAAATGAAATTTATTATTTATATATTTAACTTATATCTTAATATAATTATAAATATATATATATATATATATATATAATTACATTGATTATTAAATAAATATAATAATAATATATTTAATTAAAATTAAATATATTATTATTTATATATATATAATGATTTCATGTAGATCATAGTTTTAAATAATTAAATAAAC